AAGAAGCGGGTAGCGGGAATCGAACCCGCATCGTTAGCTTGGAAGGCTAAGGGTTATAGTCGACGTTGATTCATCATTTTTATTTAACGTCTCTAATTCAAAACCGAACGTGAAACTTTTGTTTCATTCGGCTCCTTTACGGAAAAAATGAAGAGATGGACAATAAAAAAAATTGACCCATAACATCTATGTCAGCCTTTTTGTTTTGTATGAATAGGTTTAAAATATCTTGCTTTTTAGATGATCCCTCTAGAAGAGCAATATTCTAACAATCTATGTTTTTTTTCTAGTTACTTCGTTCTCTATTTCTATTTCAGAAAATCTTTAGGAAAATAATAAAATTTCCGTCGAGCTAAAAAAATGTCGATGTCTCTAGTAAACTAAAAGAATCGTTTAATAGCTATTTAGCTTCAATTTCTACTATGCAAAAAAATGGAAGATTTAGTTACGATTAGAAAGAAACTTTGTATATTTCTCTCCATAGATCCTTTAGTAATACTCAAAAAATTCGGATTATAGATCCAATTCCAAAAACTTATGTTTCATAATTTGAGAACTCAATTTGTCAAATTCGATTTGATTCTTCTTGTATACAAATTACAATAATGTATATTATACCTCAAATCATCCATCGAGGGGTATAAAGGAGTCCCTTTAAGTAATAAAAAATAAAGTTTTTGATCGGGATATGAATCAAACGGGGGATCCCTTAACTTTTTAGGGGTCCATGAAACGAATCGCACTTTTACCACTAAACTATACCCGCTACAATATCATTATTGTATGTTTTGTCGAACAAAGCAATCAGACAAAATAAATAGAGGGGCATAATATTCTAATAATTCGAGTATTGACATGTTTCATTAGAGGATCTTCTAATGAAATTTGAAAAACGGGGTAAATTCAATTTTTTGATTTTGCTGAAGGTTATATATATACAATTTACATTACCAGAAAAAAGAGAGGGAGTCAGAAAAGAGAATTATCTTATTTTGTTTTGGTTTTATCTCATAGGAATCTATTCGTATCTCTTATTTATTTTTGATTGTGTTTTAATTACAAATCTTTCTTTTTTCGAATAAAATACATTCAAATAAATAATTGTTCTTCAATATTCATGGGAATAAAATAAAAAGAGCCCGACTAGGTACTGGCCGGGCTCTTTGGCTGTAGAAAAAGAAAACTCAAAAATAGAAGAATATAGAATAATGAAAAAAAATAGAGATAAGATAAAAAAAAAAGCAAGTCTCTTTTCTTTTTTTTTAAGCTCCCTTTTTGTTCTTCTTGTTTATGTGATATAACATAAACAAAGTAATTTTTTTTTCAATTGGGGAGAGATGGCTGAGTGGACTATAGCGTCGGATTGCTAATCCGTTGTACAAATTATTGTACCGAGGGTTCGAATCCCTCTCTTTCCGTTGATATTTTGGTATTTTTTTTGAACTTGTTTTTTTATTTACTAGTTAAAGATGTTAAAATAGAGAAAATCCTAAAAATATTCAAAAATCCCGCACAAGCAATAAAAAGACAGAATCCACTTTTATCTTATTCTATTCTTCACGTCCTGGATTACGTCCTGGATCGTTAGATAGGAATCCGAAGATGAAAAGAGAAACGAAAAAGATCACTACCGTATAAACAAATAGTTTTAGAGTAAGCATTATGAAATCTCCAAGATAATTAAAAAACGACAAAGAAAGAGAATAGATTCTCTTATATTACAACACATTTTTTTCTTTGAATACTAAGATACTAAGTTTCTCAAAAATGAAGTTTTTTTAGGATATGAGGATATAGATATGAGTTTCGAAAATGAATTGGTAGTAAGAGTCGATTATTTTATTACAAATTATCAATAATTCTTTTGACCAAAAATCCTTTTTTTCTGCAATCTAGGTATTCTATTGGTGAGGGGCTCCAATCGAATAATCGGATTAGTATTTTTCAATTCAAAAAACGTAAATGATGAGAAGGTCCCTATTTTTTCCTATATATATATCAAAAATTTCAATATTGGAATTGAGAATTCACACTGTAAGACTTATCTGATCTTATAAATTGTTAAAATGTTCGAATTTTAGTTTTCTGATAAATTCTTCATTTTTTTAAGACATTATTCAAATTAAAAATCTCATCGAAAACTTACAGCAGCTTGCCAAACAAAAGCTAAAAGAAAAAAGAGTAGCGGTATTACTGGCATAATATCCACAATTGGATTTAAGAAAGCATAGGCTTCGGGCAATTTCTCCAAGAAAAAACTACTTGAATAAAGGACGGAGTGAGTACAAATACAGACCAAACTAAAGATATTAAGCATAATAAACATTTTGTTCTTTAATAAAATAAATAAAAGTTATTTTTGTTTTTTTTTTTATTAGAATTTTCATTTTTATTGCATTATATACATAATACAATAAAAATGAAAATAAAGAGTTATGAATAAAAGTCAAAAAATGAATCAAGTAAGATAAGAACTTCCAGAATCCTTCTTTTATTTGAATTTATCCAGTTTCAAAATATTTTTATTATGAAATCAAAAAAATCGAAGAAATCCTACTTCCTTCTATATAATATCTTAATTGAATTGTATGTAATGATCAATAAATTTAGTTTTATCCTATCTATCTATATCCATTTATAGATATAGATAAATATGTAGATACGCATATAAAATACTAGTGACAAAATTGGATATAGAAATTTTTGACCTGGAATTGACGAATAACCAATATCAATAATAGTATTTCTTAATGTAAAATGGGGCGTGGCCAAGCGGTAAGGCAACGGGTTTTGGTCCCGCTATTCGGAGGTTCGAATCCTTCCGTCCCAGAGCACATCTATTTATTATGTATATCATATTTGAATACAGATTGTATCTAATAATTCAAAGGGACCCCCCCCCCCCCTCCTTTTTTTTTTAATGACCATTTCTTTTTCTACTTTACAAATTATAAATTTAGAGTCGAAAATATATTCATAGAATATCAAGTTCAATTTCATTTATGTATTTACTTTTCATAAGGTTTTCATTATATATAAGAAAAAACGAAACGTAAAAAAAAGGATAAATTCTTAATGTAGCGAATGAATCAATGACTATTCACGATTCCATAATTACATACTGGATCCAAGCTAAAGGAATGTTATAGTAAAACTTCGTTTGAAACGAAGTGCTAAAAAGCAACGTGCGGCTTGAAAAGACATGATTCAATTAGGGGTGGATTCTGATATCCGCCATTTTTTCTAGTATTTTAGAAATGAACATGCTCTTGACTTGACATCATTTTAAATATTCCTGTTATTCTTTAATTTCCGTGAAAGGGGCGCAACTGTTCAACATTTTTCAAAAAAGGCAGGTGTTTTTATGGAACTTAACTCGAATCAACAAACGAAATTCAATTAATGAAATCAAAAAGGGGTGTGGATTACTTGTATATAGATTTAAAAAACTCCCAGCTCTCTTGTTATATTCATACTTCATTTTTATATTTCTTGTTGTTTATATAGAATCATAGAATGCAATTTTATATAGTCAGAAAATTCATGAAATTTTCATCAATTTTCAAAACAAAATGAAAAATTGTATAGAGATAAAAGAGAGAATATAGGAAAAAAAAGAGTCACTAAATATAGTAAATATAGTAATGGGGCTTCTAAAGAGATTACCCCCTAATGAGGTGATTTTTTTATTTAATCTTTCTTATTATTATATTATTATTTATTTTTCATACTGATTCGCTCTTGATTTTTTTCAGTTACTAATCCTAGTTATTTGATTTATATACTTTTTTTTTTATAGTAAATACATGAGATAGAATATTCAAAATAGAATCTTTCTATTCTTTTCTTTTTTATCCAATGACTATACATTTATTCGATTTTTCTGTAAATAAATAAAGGAAAAAATGATATGGAAAAATGGCAGTTAAAAGCTCTGTTACTTGATGAGAAGTTGTGTGAATTCAAGGAGAGTCTTGATCCTATTGAGAATACCAGTCTAAGCGAAGAACGAAAAATTTTAACTGATATAGAGAAAAAAATTCATAGTTGGGATGATAGTGAAAACTCTAGTTATAACTCTTTTGATTATTTAGTAGGTGCTGATAACATACAGGATTTCCTATCTGATAAAACTTTTTTAGTTAGGGATAATAAGAGGAACAGTTATTCAATATATTTAGATATTGAAAATAAAACTTTGGAGATTAACAACAATCATTCTTTTATAAGTGAACAAGAAAATTTTTTTTCTAGATATCTGAATACTGTTATTAAGAGTGATTACGATCATTACATGTATGATACTCCATTTAGTTGGAACAATAATATTAATAGTTGCTTTGATAGTTATTTTCATTCTCAAATCTGTATTGATAATTGCATTTTTGGTGATATTGACAAATACAATGACAGTTCTTTTTATAGTTACTTTTTTGGTAAGGGAATAAATTGTAGTGAAAGTGAAAATTCTAGTTTTAGTTTCATAACTAGTAGGAATGATACAAATGATAGTGATTCCATTCTAGGAGAAAATGATAAGAATCTCCATGAAAAGGAAAAATCGCTGTATTTTTGGATTGAATGCGACAATTGTTCTGAATTAAATTATAAAAAATTTTGGAAATCAAAAATGAATATTTGTGAATACTGTGGATATCATTTGAAAATGGACAGTTCAGATAGAATCGAATTTTCGATTGATCCGGGTACTTGGAATCCTATGGATGAAGACATGGTTTCTATGGATCCCATTAACTTTCATTCAGGAAAAGAATCTTATAAAGATCGTATTGATTCTTATCAAAGAAAAATAGGATTAACAGAGGCTGTTCAAACAGGGACAGGTCAACTAAATGGTATTCCTGTAGCAATTGGTATTATGGATTTTAAGTTTATGGGAGGTAGCATGGGATCCGTAGTAGGTGAGAAAATCACCCGTTTAGTAGAATATGCTACTAATCAACTTTTACCCCTTATTCTCGTATGTTCGTCCGGAGGAGCGCGTATCCAAGAAGGAAGTTTGAGCTTGATGCAAATGGCTAAAATATCTTCTGCTTTATATTATTATCAAACAATTAAAAAATTATTCTATGTATCGATACTTACATCTCCTACTACCGGTGGGGTGACAGCTAGTTTTGGCATGTTGGGGGATATCATTATTGCCGAACCAAATACTTATATTGCATTTGCTGGTAAAAGAGTAATTGAACAAACATTGAGTAAGCCAGTACCCGAAGATTCACAAGTAGCTGAATATTTATTCCATAAGGGCTTTATTGATTCAATCGTACCGCGTAATCTTTTAAAGGGAGTTGTGACTGAGTTATTTCAATTCCATAATTTCTTTTCTTTGACTAAAAATGAAAGAAATTATGGAATTGAAATCAAAAATGAAAACATATAGGATCAAGGTAATTCAATAAAAGAATAATAAACAAATACTAAGAATAAGATAAAGGGTATATTATGATATATATCGGCTTAGCTATAATCACTATAATTCCTATATACTAAGTATAAAGATATAGGAATTTTAGTGATTATAGACTGTCTTTTTTAATAAAAATCAGAATCAAAATAGACAAAATTAAAAATAGATATAGTACAAATAGTAAATCGAGGTACCCTTTTTATGATAAACTTTCCTTCCATTTTTGTTCCTTTAGTGGGTCTAGTATTTCCGGCAATTGCAATGGCTTCTTTATTTCTTCATGTTCAAAAAAACAAGATTTTTTAGATACGGCGGTCAGTAGGGAAAAATATTATAGATATTTTTTTGAGAGCTGGAAGCAATTCGATGAATTCCCCCTAAAGGTTTACATTTAAGTAGCGCCAGTTGATGAAAATGACTTTAGAAACAAGTCAAAAATAAACAAAGAAAAACAAAGTCAAATTCTGGGGTTTTTTATTCCACAATTCTAATTCTTAATAATAAAAAGAGGAGGTGATTAATATTTTAAAAAAACGATCACAAGAAGTACTGATATATTCTATAACAGAGTCTCGAAAAATAAGCAATATCTTTTCAGCCTTTATCATTTTTTTAGGTTCATTAGGGTTATTGTTGGTTGCAATTTCCAGTTATCTCGGTATGGATCTTTTCCTTTTTTCTGAGGAAATTAGTCATTTTCCATTTATTCCACAAGGGGCCACGATGGCTTTTTATGGAATTGGGGGTCTCTTTATTAGTTTTTATTTGTGGTGGATTATTTTGTGGGATATAGGTGGTGGTTTTGATATTTTCGATAAAAAAAAGAAAGAAGTATGTTTTCTTCGTTGGGGATTTCCTGGAAAAAATCGTCGTATTATTCTAAAAATACCTATGAACGAGATTCAATCTATGCGAATAATAACAGGAGTTCAAGAACGAGGTATTTTTACTCGTACCCTTACTTATGAGAGTATCGTTTATATGGAAACAATAGAACAGGGGTTTATTCCCTTGACTCGTATTGAAGATAATTTGACTCCGCCAGAAATTGCAAATAAAGCTGGCGAATTGGCTTTTTTCTTAGGTGTACCGCTTCTGTATTGATGAGAATTGGACTTAACTAGAAATAAAATTGCACAAAAAGTTTCAGAATTGTCCTATTTATTTGGTGTACTGATTGAAATATTTTGAAAAAAAAAAGTTTTTCAAAATATTTCAATTTTTATAGATGGGACGTTATTTTATTTCGAAATCTGAATATTATAGTCATAACTCGAAGTGCTCCTTGGTGTATTTCTAAAATAAAAAGGAATACTTTTTTGTTCGAATCTTAGCAATTAATCTCCTTTCGAAACAATATTTTTTTCTTCATTGGAATTGACTGTGAATTCTTTCGATTTCTTATTCGATTTATGTATTCTTTTTTCTAAATTAAACAAGGCAAAGACTAACTCCCGAAGTTGAAGTAAAAAAAATGAGAAAATACAATCTAGATTTATCTATAAGCTCTATCACTTGTAATGAAGCTTATACTTGATAGAAAGGTTATTATCATATAGAGTTGACGAATGAGATGAAGTTGAGTTCTTGAAAGACGAAAAATGAAAAAAAAAAGCATTCCCCTTCTATATCTTACATCTATAGTCTTTTTGCCCTGGTGTATCTATTTCACATTTAAGAAAAGTCTGGAATCTTGGTTTCTTAATTGGTGGAATACTAGTCAATCCGAAATTTTCTTGAATGATATTAAAGAAAAGAATATTCTAAAAAAATTCATAGAATTGGAGGAACTGTTTTTGTTAGATGACATGTTAAAGGAATGTCCGAAAACATATCTACAAAATCTTCGTACTGGAATCTATAAAGAAACAATCCAATTAATCAAAATGCACAACGAAGATCATATGAATACGATTTTGCACTTTTCCACAAATATAATTTGTTTCTTTATTCTAAGCGGTTATTCTATTCTTGGTAATCAAGAACTTGTTCTTATTAACTCTTTGGTTCGAGAATTTATATATAATTTAAGTGATACAATAAAAGCTTTTTCTATTCTTTTATTA